GGCTCGAACCCGCAGCTTCCGCCTTGACAGGGCGGTGCTCTGACCGATTGAACTACAATCCCAGGGAAATGAGTTATACAGCATACATATTCTCATACATATTCTTATAATTTCTTTATATTTTGCCGTGTTTTACCAGAAACACGAGTGATTGATATTCACATGGATATGAACTATAGTGAGAGTGACACGGATTACTAGTAATCCTGTGGTTATTGCCACATCGATTGATAAGATAATCAATCTTTCAATGAAAAAAAAGGACTCTTTTTTTCTTTACTCCTTCTTATATTTACAGATTATTAATCTAGATCGTTAGAAAGATCAGAACGCGTGGGAACAAATGAACAAAGAAATAGGGATATAGCAGAAAAAATGGACTATTTATTCCTCTATATCAGGCATTTCTGGAGGACAAATTGGTTATATCATCCCCATGGATCGGCGAATTATTGGGCCGAGCTGGATTTGAACCAGCGTAGACATATCGCCAACGAATTTACAGTCCGTCCCCATTAACCGCTCGGGCATCGACCCAGGAAGAATCAATTCTAGGCTTATTGATAATCCATGATCAACTTCCTTTCGTAATACCCTACCCCCAGGGGAAGTCGAATCCCCGCTGCCTCCTTGAAAGAGAGATGTCCTGAACCGCTAGACGATAGGGGCATACCTGCCCGATCGCCATCATATTATGCTCATAGTATGAGCAGTTTTTTGGAATTGTCAATATAATGTAATGGCATGACTAGATCCGAAGAATCTTTCTTGCTTCCACAATTACATAGAATTTTTTGATTGTTCATTCATGAACCATCATATATATATGACGAAGTATAGGATCCCCTCAGCGGGGATTTGTCCGACAAAAAAAAAGTCAAACCCCCTTTCTTCAATTTTCACTCATTGATTCGCTCATCGTTAAGACGAGATATGCCTCACTAACACTAAGCCAGGAAATTCAGAAATGATAGAATTCTTTTTTTGATTGATTCAAAAAGGTGATGTAGAACTCGTAAATCTGGGAAGGGATTGACAAGTAATCGAAAAGATTCTTTTTTTCTATAAGAATTCAGTTCAGGGTACGAGTCGAATCCTTCATCACATGATTCGATGAAATATTTTGGATCTATGTCGGATTGGTACATGTATCAATCAAGTGAATCTCGCCTCGATGGGTCAATAAAAGCAAAGCAATTAGGAGCGAAACAATTCATTGCATTGATATTTCTCAAATATAAATAATCATTTGATTTGACCCTAGAACTTCCTAGGTAAATCAAATGGCTTGTTCTTGAATGAGCCCCCTATGCATACATGTATATATGTACATATAGTCTATACATAGATACATGCAGTAGACTCATAGTGGTTAGTGGCCTCTTCATGAATTGAAGAAAATGGCCCTTTTAACTCAGTGGTAGAGTAACGCCATGGTAAGGCGTAAGTCATCGGTTCAAATCCGATAAAGGGCTTTTTCCACGAAGCTCCCGCCTTAGTCTTCATTTTTCATCGGAGAATAGAGATATTATTGATATTTGTAATAAAAAAAAAGGTAAACGGACCGCATAATGAGTTATCATTCTAATGAGTTATAGGTATAAAGTTGAACATTTGTTCATTATGATAATAAGGAATCCCACTTATTAGGAGGACTACTATGTCACTACAGGCTATACTCCTCCTCATGTTTCATTATTTATATTTTTGGTCCCGGGACATGGATATTCGAGATAATACCCAATCTCAATTATGAATCGACAAACCAAAGTTTTACTACTTCTCCATTGTTCCAATTAAATCCATCGGAAAAATTAGAAATCAAGAAAAGAAAAAGTAAGTGGACCTGACCCATTGAATCATGACTATATCAGCTATTCTGATATTCAAATTGGATAGAGATAAAATTGTAGAAGCGACCCTTTTTTTTATTTCCTTGGACCACGCAAGAATTTGTCGATATTTCCGATTGAATCTTCTTGTTCCTGGATGCTCCATAGGAATAAATCGCTATTCCCTTCCTCCACAGAGAAACCATTTATTCCGAGTCACAAGAGCAATATATTTTTCAATATCTTTCTTTGATTCCAGAAAAAGATCAGTTTATATCTATATAGGATTTCGATATAGATATCAGATCATGGCTTCATGTACCAAATATTTCCATATTGATGCATCAGAAATTTTTGTTCCGCCAATGCAATGGAGAGCGAATGCGAGAAAGGGACTTTCATTTAAGTCTCCTATTATTTAATATTTAATTTAGGGACATGGACAAAAAAATAGGGAATTTTCCTTTTTTTTTCTGCCGGATAAAGGTAAAGTAAAGAGGGAAATATTCGAAGTTTCTTTTTTTTTGGTTCGACCCGTGAAAAGATATACTCTGGAATTTTCGATTCATTCGAAAGAAATATAATAAAGAAGACAATAACAAACAAAAAAGAATCCAAAAAAAAGGAAAGAGTAATAAATTATATATATATATGATACTGTAGTAGTA